TAAGCTAAGGGAAGGGCTCCCTCTATCCAATCTACTCATCCTGTATATTGTCTTTTTCGTTCCATGTTGCAATATAAACTTATTATTTGATTATACGATACAAGTACAAGGTTATACGAGAACGAATTCTTTATTTATAAACTATTTCTCTTTTCGATGAGAATTTGTATTTTAATTGAAAAAAAAAAAGAATCTTTCTATATAGATAGATATTGAAGTGCTATCTCGGATTCCAAAAAAAAGAGAATCATTTCTTTCAATACTCACTTATTATTAGTTAACAATCCTAATCCTCATATGCTTAATTCTGATAGGAAATAAAATAGTAAAATAATTATTCATCGAATGACTATTCATCTATTGTATTTTCATCAAATAGGGGGCAGGAGGATTCTATGGAAAAATGGTGGTTCAATTCGATGTTGTCTAACGAGAAGTTAGAACATAGGTATGGTTTAAGTAAATCAATGGAAAGTCTTGATGCTATTGGCCATACCAGTGGAAGTGATGAACCCCTTCTAAATGATACGGAGAAAAATTGGAGTGATAGTGTTAGTTATAGTTTCAGTAATGTTGATTATTTATTTGGTATCAGGGATATTTGGAGTTTGATCTCTGATGACACTTTTTTAGTTAGGGATAGTAATGGTGACAATTATTCCGTATATTTTGATATTGAAAATCATAGTTTTGAGATTGACAATGATAGTTCTTTTCTGAGTGAATTAGAAGGTTTTTTTTCTAGTTTTTTGAATAGGGGGTCTAAGAGAAACAATCACTACTATTATCATTACATGTATGATACTCAATCTAGTTGGACTAATCACATTAATAGTTGCATTAATAGTTATCTTCGTTTTGAAGTCAGTATTAATAGTTCCATTTCAGGTGGTACTGACAATTACAGTGACAGTTACATTTATAGTTTCATTTGTACTGAAAATGTAAGTGGTAGTGAAAGTGGAAGTTGTAGTATAAGAACTCGTACTAATGGCAGTGATTTCAATATAAGAGGAAGATCTAATGATTTCGATATAAATAAAAAATACAGACATTTATGGGTTCAATGCGAAAATTGTTATGGATTAAATTATAAAAAACTTCTTAGGTCAAAAATGAATATTTGTGAACAGTGTGGATATCATTTGAAAATGAGTAGTTCAGATAGAATCGAACTTTCGATTGATTCGGGCACTTGGGATCCTATGGATGAAGATATGGTTTCTATGGACCCCATTCAATTTCATTCAGAAGAGGAACCTTATAAAGATCGTATCGATTCTTATCAAAGAAAGACAGGTTTAACTGAAGCTGTTCAAACAGGCATAGGTCAACTAAACGGTATTCCCGTAGCAATTGGGGTTATGGATTTTCAATTCATGGGAGGTAGTATGGGATCTGTAGTAGGTGAGAAAATCACTCGTTTGATTGAGTATGCTACTAATCGATCTCTACCTGCCATTATTGTGTGTGCTTCTGGAGGAGCACGCATGCAAGAAGGAAGTTTGAGCTTGATGCAAATGGCTAAAATATCTTCTGCTTCATATGATTACCAATCCACTAAAAAGTTATTCTATGTATCAGTCCTTACATCTCCTACAACCGGTGGAGTAACAGCCAGTTTTGGTATGTTGGGAGATATCATTATTGCTGAACCTAATGCGTACATTGCATTTGCGGGTAAAAGAGTAATTGAACAAACATTGAATAAGACAGTACCCGATGGTTCACAAGCGGCTGAGTATTTATTCCATAAAGGCTTATTCGACCCAATCGTACCACGTAATCCTTTCAAAGGTGTTCTAAGTGAGTTATTTCAGCTCCATGGTTTCTTTCCCTTGAATCAAAATTCCAAAAATTAAAGTATAGCACTAGATTCAGTTATTTTATTTGTAGCGAACAAGTATTTAGTTCATCGTAATAAAAAAAAACTAAGAAAAATGTTCTTTGGTGATATAAGTTACACTTTCTAGTAAGAGTCAGAAGTTTCGGATAATTTTTTTTCTTCCAGATCCAGATCTATTTTTTATCTTACCCCTATTCATGATTAGGTATTATGAACCTCTACCAACAGGATAAAATAAAAAAGTGAATTTCTCTTTCCGAGGAATTCTAATTTGGGGAAATAAAAAGAATTTTATCTGGCTATCTTACGTATTAATTAAGATAGACAATAATGAAAAAAAAAAATATCAAAATAAAAAGAAATATCAAATATGGAAATGGAATAAAATAATTTCTATATCTATCGCATTTTTACTATGAATCCCAGTTTGTTGGATCGTATTATTTAGAGTCGCGAATTCATAATGAACTTAATTTTCATAAGAAAACTCCTTTTTAATAAGAAACTCCTTATTAGATTAGAAAGAAAGATAGAAAGAACATAAGGATGGGAGAAGAAGAATAATAAAATTTGTAAAAGAAGATTATCCTATCTATATTCGTGTAGAAAGATGAATAGGTACACTTAATTTAGTTATACATTTTTGCACTTATTTTCTATCCTTTTTTTTATTTTCTTTTTTTTTTATTAATATTTTAATATTAAATTAAAATATTATTTTTATATTTACTTAATTGTTTATATATACTTAGTAGTATTATATTATTTTTGAATATTATTATTCAAACTTCATATTATATAAAATATTATATAAAATACAATAGTCAATATTACTTAATATTACTTATAATAGATATACTTATCATATCATAAGATATCTTTCTAATAGATACAAATATATAGATACAAATATTAAATCGAGGCACCCATTCTATGACAGATCTCAACTTACCCTCTATTTTTGTGCCTTTAGTGGCCCTAGTATTTCCGGCAATTGCAATGGCTTCTTTATCTCTTCATGTCCAAAAAAATAAGATTGTCTAGATCCAATGGGACCAAATCTTATCAATTTATTTCAACACTGTATCATAATACAGATATTTATTTAGTGCAATATGGTACGATAGGTGGTTCTTTCCACACACAAATGAAAGAACTGTTATGCATGCGGATACATGATATCTGCATAAATGCATGTATATATATGCAGGGTATAGCTGGTTAAAAACGGAACGGATCAGTAAATATTTTTAATAGAAAGTCAATGTATCTAACCAATTACTCCACATCAGAATAGTGCTAGTTGATGAAAGTTACTTCGGGATCAAGAAAGGTAAAGTCAAATTTGGGTTATTCTCTCAATTCCAATCGAATGCAACTGGATCTAGTATAGTATGAATTGGCGATCAGAACATATATGGATAGAACTTATAAGGGGGTCTCGAAAAACAAGTAATTTTTGCTGGGCCTGTATCCTTTTTTTAGGTTCACTAGGATTCTTAGCGGTTGGAACTTCCAGTTATCTTGGTAGGAATCTGATATCCGTATTTCCATCTCAGCAAATTCTTTTTTTTCCACAAGGAATCGTGATGTCTTTTTACGGGATCGCAGGTCTATTCGTTAGCTCCTATTTGTGGTCCACAATTTTGTGGAATGTAGGTAGTGGTTATGACCGATTCGATATAAAAGAAGGAATTGTGTGCATTTTTCGTTGGGGATTTCCTGGAATAAATCGTCGCATCTTCCTTCGCTTCCTTATGAGAGATATCCAATCAATCAGAATTGAGGTTAAAGAGGGTCTTTATCCTCGTCGTGTCCTTTATATGGAAATCAGAGGTCAAGGGGCCATTCCCTTGACTCGTACTGATGAGAATTTTACTCCACGAGAAATTGAACAAAAAGCTGCCGAATTGGCCTATTTCTTGCGCGTACCAATTGAAGTATTTTGAAATGAATTGAACACAATAAAGAATAAATGTTTTCTCGGCATGGGGGAAGGAACTTGCTAATTCCTTTTTTAATACAATTGAAGTCTTTTTGGAATGTTCATTCGAACAAAACATGTTAGATTATTCTATTTCCTCCTTCCTTTGTCGTGGCGACTCCCATCCCATAGAATAAAACAAAAAAGCAGGAGGGCGTATATGGAATAACTATAATAAACTATACTATAATTAAGAAAACTATAATTAAGAAAAGAAGAAATTTTTGTATACCATTTGTATACCAAAAGTATTTCGTATGCGTATGGATCCCAACTCAATTCTTTTCTACTAGAAAAAAAGGCTAATCTAATAAGTAGGGATTCATCAAATATATCCGAACATGTATTTCGTAATACGGAATTCATCTCATCTTTTTAGGCCCAAAATTTTGATGATACCCTTTTTTTTCCTTGGTTGTGGCTAGACGGTGAAACATTTCGAAATAATTAACTGAGGGGGGTTTTCGTTTCGAAATCCGATTCGTTATTTTAAGTGGGTTTTCGAGTATTCATAGAAAGGAACAAATGAAGATGAAATTGCTTCGAATTTGCCCAATTGAGATATCTGGGAATAATATTGATTTTGCATTTTTATCCGAAAAGGACGGACCCTTATCCCATTTCTATATTCCTTCTAGATCCAAGAACTAAACTCAATTTTTACACAAAAATTGGAATGAATAGACCCATAGGTTCAATACCTTGTTATAGAACTCGTGCTTCAGAGAAATATCATATAGAGTCAACGAATGAAGCAGGTTCATTAACAATTAAATTCACAGATAAAAAATGAAAAAAAAGAAAGCATTGCCTTCTTTCCCATATCTTGTATCTATAGTATTTTTGCCCTGGTGGATCTCTCTCTCATTTAATAAATGTCTGGAACTTTGGGTTACTAATTGGTGGAATACCTGGCAATCCGAAACTCTCTTGAATGATATTCAAGAGAAAAACGTTCTAGAAAGATTCATAGAATTAGAAGAACTCTTTCTGTTGGACGAAATGATAAAGGGGTACCCGGAGACACATATACAAAAACTTCGTATAGGAATACACAAGGAAACGATACAATTGGTCAAAACACACAATGAATATCATCTCCATATCATTTTGCATTTCTCGACAAATATAATCTCTTTCGCTATTCTAAGTGGTTATTTTATTTTGGGTAATGAGGAACTTGTCATTCTTAATTCTTGGGTTCAGGAATTCCTCTATAACTTAAGTGACACAATAAAAGCTTTTTCGATTCTTTTAGTTACTGATTTATGGATTGGATTTCACTCGACTCATGGTTGGGAACTAATAATTGGTTCGTTCTACAACGATTTTGGATTGGCTCATAACGATCAAATTATATCTGGTCTTGTTTCCACTTTTCCAGTTATTCTAGATACAATTGTGAAATATTGGATTTTCCATTATTTAAATCGTGTATCTCCTTCGCTTGTAGTCATTTATCATTCAATGAATGAATGAAGAACTCATTTGATCTACTGATATCAATCAAATAAATCAGAATCTTTCTTCCTTTATAAAGAAAGCATTTTGAATCTTACTTAATTCTTTATATTTTATTTTTACCGGTTCAAGGTATTCGTCCTATATTCCAGTACAACTATTCCAGTACAATGACAGACTCGTGCATAGGGAACTAGTAAAGTTCCCTATCTAATTTATTGTAGAAATTCCGAGATCTATGATTGGACATGCAAAATAGAAATACTTTTTCTTGGGTAAAGGAACAGATGACTCGATCCATTTCTGTATCGATCATGATATATGTAATAACTCGAACATACATTTCAAATGCATATCCCATTTTTGCGCAGCAGGGTTATGAAAACCCACGAGAAGCAACTGGACGAATTGTATGTGCTAATTGCCATTTAGCTAATAAGCCCGTGGATATTGAAGTTCCGCAAGCTGTGCTTCCTGATACTGTATTTGAAGCAGTTGTTCGAATTCCTTATGATATGCAACTGAAACAAGTTCTTGCTAATGGTAAAAAAGGGGGTTTGAATGTGGGTGCTGTTCTTATTTTACCCGAGGGATTCGAATTAGCCCCCCCCGATCGTATTTCTCCTGAGTTGAAAGAAAAGATAGGAAATCCGTCTTTTCAGAGTTATCGTCCCAATAAAAAAAATATTCTTGTGATAGGTCCTGTTCCGGGTCAGAAATATAGTGAAATCGTCTTTCCCATTCTTTCCCCCGACCCTGCTACGAAGAAAGACGTTCACTTCTTAAAATATCCCATATATGTGGGTGGGAACAGAGGAAGGGGTCAGATTTATCCTGATGGTAGCAAGAGTAACAATACAGTCTATAATGCTACATCAGCAGGTATAGTAAGCAAAATAGTACGTAAAGAAAAGGGAGGATATGAAATAACCATAGTTGATGCATCGGATGGACGTCAAGTGGTTGATATTATACCTCCAGGGCCAGAACTTCTTGTTTCAGAGGGTGAATCCATCAAGCTTGATCAACCATTAACAAGCAATCCCAATGTAGGAGGGTTTGGTCAGGGAGATGCAGAAATAGTGCTTCAAGATCCATTACGCGTCCAAGGCCTTTTGTTCTTTTTCGCATCTGTTATTTTGGCACAAGTTTTTTTGGTTCTTAAAAAGAAACAGTTTGAAAAAGTTCAATTGTACGAAATGAATTTTTAGGTCCAGAGATTCCTTAACATAAAGTTGGTAAAAAGTGCCGATTTTTTGTCCATCGATACAATTATGTATGATCAAAAAATTCTGTAAATCCTTTTGCTTGCTTTGTTTATACTCTTTTTGTTTTGCAGGACGCCTGGAATTCATTACTTGTATTCCATTTTAGTAATAAACAATAGGCATACAAACAAATACAAAAGAAGAGAATACAAGGCAAGGATGGGAAAAATGAAAGGAACAAATACTTTTAGGAAGGATTACTAGTCTTCCTAATCTTCTATTCGACACAAGACGACACAAGAAAAAGGAATTTTCACCCTTTTTCTTGTGTCGTCTTGTATCAAAATAATAATTATTTTTTTTTCCTGTTCATCAAAGATTACTATTCCTTTCCTTCTTTTCCAGGTCTATCGGAACTCCTTTGTTTAGATTCATAAGAAGTAGTGGACAAACAAAGGGAAAAAAAAGGATTATGGGTGAATAAGTTATTGAGCAAATAGAATTTATTCACTTATTCAATATTCTTCACTTATTCAATATAAGTTAAACTTCTAACTTAGAGAAATTATTCAAACAAAAGAGACTGTTCCGGTTGAAAGGCGGATTTTATTTTTACGAATATCCAAATCTTTATTTATTATATGATCAGATATATGATCAGAGTTTTTATTTTTAGAGTAGTTTTGATTAAGGTTCTATTAGTTTAGTCTAGAAATGATTTGCAGGATGTCTCATCCCTAGAAATCCATATAATTATTATATTGGATTATAGATAAAATCGATTGATTCGTTCTTTCTTCTTGCTTCCTGTTAATATTTTTGGGGAAGGGCAGGAACTATGAATCAACCGCTAGATTCAATTGTTCACAAACATCATTAAGAAACAAAAGAATAGAGTGGTTTGAAACATCAGAGCAAAGGATCCTTTTTGTCATTTCTACAAAACAAATATAATATTTTGATTATGCTGACTGGATAACTAACCAATTTGTAGGTTATGG